GATGGATTCGCCCTCTGAAACAAGAAGTTCCGGTCCTGGAGGTATAATATCAACCACTTGATGTCCATCTGATGCATCAACTATGGTTATTTCATACCCCCCTTTTTCTTTACGTACTATTCTGCTTACTATACCCGCCGATGTAGCATTATAGACTGTATTGTTACTCTTGTTCCCATCAGGATAAATCTGACCTCTTCCTCTGTTCCCGCCCACATATATGGGATATTTTAAGAAGTGAACGTCTTTCTTCGTGGCAGGGTCGGGGGAAAGAATGGGAAAGACGATTTCACTATATTTCTGACCGGGAACAGGACCTATCACAAGAATATTTTTTTTATTGGGACGATAACTCTGAAAAGACGGATTTCCCATCTTTTCTTTCATCTCGGGAGAAATACGATCGGGAGGGGCTAATTCGAATCCCTCGGGTAAAATAAGAACAGCCCCTACATTCAAAGCTCCCTTTTTACCATTAGCAAGAACTTGTTTTAGTTGCATATCATAAGGAATTCGAACAACTGCTTCAAATACAGTATCAGGAAGCACAGCTTGGGGGACTTCAATATCCACAGGCTTATTAGCTAAATGACAATTGGCACATACAATTCGTCCAGTTGCTTCTCGTGGATTTTCATAACCCTGCTGCGCAAAAATGGGATATGCATTTGAAATAGATGCTCGAGTTATTACATATATCATGATCGACACAGAAATGGATCGAGTCATCTGTTCCTTTACCCAAGAAAAAGTATTTCTATTTTGCATGGTCCAATCATTGATCTCGGAATTTCTACAATAAATTAGATAGGTAGCTAGTATAGTTCCCTATCCATGAGTCTGCCATTGTACTGAAATAACTGTACTGGAATCTAGGACGAATACCTTGAACAGGTAGAAGTATAAAGAATAAATAAGATTGAAAATACTTTCTTTATACATGAAGAAAAATTCTGATTTGATTGATATCAGTAAATAAAATTAGTTCTTCATTCATTCATTGAATGATAAATTACTACAAGCGAAGGAGATACACGATTTAAAAAATGGAAAATCCAATATTTCACAATTGTATCTAAAATAACTGGAAAAGTAGAAACAAGACCAGATATAATTTGATCGTTATGCGCCAATCCAAAATCGTTGTAGATCGAACCAATCATTAGTTCCCAACCATGGGTCGAGTGAAATCCTATCCATAAATCAGTAACTAAAAGAATCGAAAAAGCTTTGATTGTGTCACTTAAATTATATAGAAATTCCTGAACCCAAGAATTAAGAATGATAAGTTCTTCATTACCCAGAACAAAATAACCACTTAGAATAGCGAAACAGATTATATTTGTCGAGAAATGCAAAATGATCTGGAGATGATATTCATTGTGTGTTTTGACCAATTGTATCGTTTCCTTGTGTATTCCTATACGAAGCTTTTGTATATGTGTCTCTGGGTATTCCTTTATCATTTCGTCCAACAAGAATAGTTCTTCTAATTCTATAAATTTTTCTAGAACATTTTTCTCTTGAATATCATTCAAAAAAGTTTCGGATTGCCTAGTATTCCACCAATTAGTAACCCAAGGTTCTAGACTTTTATTAAATGAGAGAGAGACCCACCAGGGCAAAAATACTATAGATGCAAGATATGGAAAGGAAATCAATGCTTTCTTTTTTTTCATTTTTTATATGTGAATTGTTAATGAACTGCTTCATCTGTCGACTCTACCTGATCTGATATTTCTTTAAAGCACGAGTTTCTAACAAGGTATCGAACCGATAATCTATTCCCATTTTTTTGTAATAATTTAGTCCTTGGATCTCTAAGGAATATAGAAATGGAATAAAGGTTCTTTTCGGATGAAAAAGAAAAAATGAAGTAAATATTATTTCCAAATATCTCAATGGGGTAAATTCGAACCAATTTCATCTTCATTTGTTCCTTTTCGATAAATACTCGACATTTTGAAGTAACAAATATTAGTTGGATTTCAAGACGAAAAAATTCCCCACGGATTAATTAATTATTTCGAAATTTTCACTGTCTAATCACAGCACTGGAATAACAATTTCCAATCTTGGGCTTAAAAAGATGAATTCTTTATTACGAAATAAATGTTAAGATATTTGATGAATCTATAGACTTTTTAGATTTTTTACTAGTATAAAATGGGGGTTCATATCAAAATACTTCAATTGGTACACGCAAGAAATAGGCCAATTCGGCAGCTTTTTGTTCAATTTCTCGTGGAGTAAAATTCTCATCAGTACGAGTCAAGGGGACGGTCCCCTGGCCTCTGATTTCCATATAAAGAACACGACGAGGAAAAATACCTTCTTTAACCTCCATTCTGATTGATTGGATATCTCTCATAAAGAAGCGAAGGAAGATGCGACGATTTATTCCAGGAAATCCCCAACGAAAAATACACATTATTCCTTCTTTTCTGTCAAATCGGTCATAACCACTACCCACATTCCACGAAATTGTACACCACAAATAGGAACTAATGAATAGACCCGCAATCCCATAGAAAGACATCACGATACCTTGTGGAAAAAAAATTATTTGCTGAGACGGAAATACAGATATGAGATTCCTGCCAAGATAACTGGAAGTTCCAACCACTAAGAATCCTAGTGAACCTAAAAAAAGGATACAGGCCCAGCAAAAATTACTTGTTTTTCGAGACCCTGTTATAAGTTCTATCCATATATGTTCTGATCGCCAGTTCATACTATACTAGATCCAGTTGTATTCGATTGGAATTGAGAGAATAACCCAAATGAATTTTATTTTACTTTTCTTGATCCCGAAAGAACTTTCATCAACTAGCACTATTCTGATGTGAACCATTAGGAGTAATTGGTTAGATACATTAACTTTCTATTTCAAATATTAGTTGATCATTTTTAACCAACTATACCTGCATTGCATATATACGCATTTATGCAGATATCATGTATCTGCACCCGCACACATAAGAGTTCTTTCATTTATGGTTCGGAAATAGTCGCATATTGTATCATATTACACTAAATAAATATCTGTATTATGATCCAGTGTTGAAATAAATTGATGAGATTTGGTCCCATCGGATCTAGACAATCTTATTTTTTTGGACATGAAGAAATAAAGAAGCCATTGCAATTGCCGGAAATACTAGGCCCACTAAAGGAACAAAAATAGAGGGTAAGTTAAGATCTGTCATAGAATGGGTACCTCGATTTAATATTTGTACCTATATTTAATATTTATACCTATTATAAATATATCTTATGATAAGTATATCTATTATAAATAATATAATATGTAAGTAGTTAATAAGTGCAAGGAACGTGGAACTAAATTAAGTGTACCTATTCATCTTTCTACACGAATATGTATGATAATCCGTTTTAATAAATTTTATTATTCTTCTTCCATCCTTATCTTTTTTCTATCTTTCTGATAATTTTGAATAATGAGTTTCTTATGAAAATGAAAGAGCTTATTATAAGTTCGCGACTCTAACTAATCTGATCTAAAAAGCAGGGATTCATAGTCAAAAATGGGGGTTCTCGGTAGATATAGAAATTTCTTCTATTCTATATTTTCTATTTCTTTTCTATTTTATTTCGATATTTTTTTATTTATTTAGATTTAATTCAAGGGAAAGAAACCGTGGAGCTGAAATAACTCACTCAGAACACCTTTTAAAAGATTACGTGGTACGATTGGGTCGAATAAGCCCTTATGGAATGAATATTCAGCCGCTTGTGAACCCTCGGGTACTGTTTTATTCAATGTTTGTTCAATTACTCTTTTACCCGCAAATGCAATGTAGGCATTAGGTTCAGCAATAATGACATCTCCCAACATACCAAAACTGGCCGTTACTCCACCGGTTGTAGGAGATGTAAGGATTGATACATAGAATAACTTTTTATTTGATTGATAATTATATGAAGCAGAAGATATTTTAGCCATTTGCATCAAGCTCAAACTCCCTTCTTGCATGCGTGCTCCTCCAGAAGCACACACAATAATGACAGGTAGAGATCGATTAGTAGCATACTCGATCAAACGAGTGATTTTCTCACCTACTACGGATCCCATACTACCTCCCATGAACTGAAAATCCATAACCCCAATTGCTATGGGAATACCATTTAGTTGACCTATGCCTGTTTGAACAGCTTCAGTTAATCCTGTCTTTCTTTGATAAGAATCAATACGATCTCTATAGGGTTCCTCCTCTGAATGAAATCCAATGGGGTCCATAGAGACCATATCTTCATCCATAGGATCCCAAGTGCCCGGATCAATCAAAAGTTCGATTCTATCTGAACTACTCATTTTCAAATGATATCCACACTGTTCACAAATATTCATTTTTGACCTAAAAAATTTTTTATAATTTAGTCCATAACAATTTTCGCATTGAACCCATAAATGTCTGTATTTTTTATTTATATCGAAATCATTAGATCTTCCTCTTATATTGAAATCACTACCCTTATTACTAGTTCTTATACTAGAACTCCCACTTTCACTACCACTTATAGTTTCAGTACAAATGAAACTATAAATGTAACTGTCACTGTAATTGTAGGTGCTACCAGAAATGTAACTATGAATACTGGCTTCAAAACGAAGATAACTATCAATGCAACTATTAATGTGATTATTCCAACTAGATTGAAGATCATACATGGAATCATCATGGTAGTAATTATTACTCTTAAACCCACTATTCAAATAACTAGAATAAAAACTTTCTAGTTCATCACTCGGAAAAAAACTATCATTATTAATCTCAAAAATCTTATTTTCAATATCAAAATATACGGAATAGCTGTCACCATTACTATCCCTGACTAAAAAAGTGTCATCAGAGATCCTCCAAATATCCCTGATATCACTCCAACTAGGAATATTTTTCTCCGTATCATTTAGAATGGGTTCTTTATTTCCACTGGTATGTCCAATAGCAGCAAGACTATCCATTGATTTACTTAGC